CTATAAATGTTTTTTTATTGAAACGGAAACTAATCAATCAGTTTCATACTGAAACTAGTTAATGATTTGGAACAAACTGACTAAAAAGCGAGATTCGTACAAAAATTGTACCTTAGTTAATCCTATGATTCATATCGATTCATATCAGATTTATTATATTTTTAGTGTAATTTTTTATCATTACTTTATGAATATAAAGTGATTTAATAATAATGAAATTTTGTATTTTCGTTATTTTAAGAAAAATATTAGTTAATAACTAAATTTTCTTTTTATGAGCAAGTAGGTCATATCATTTGCCCAATTGTAACTTCTTTATTTTAATATTTAAAGTATTTTGGAAAGACCCAGATAATATATAAAATTCGAAAAATATCTTTAAGTTAGTACATCTCTTGATTTTTTTATTGACCCCTTTTTGTTTTGAAATTGAAAGGGGGTAGGATCCGGTAAATCGGAAACAATCAATTAAGAATAAAAAAACTTTTTTATGGAACAGACATATCAATATTCGTGGATAATACCTTTCCTTCCACTTCCAGTTCCTATGTTAATAGGAGCGGGACTTCTTCTTTTTCCGTCGGCAACAAAAAGTCTTCGCCGTATGTGGGCTTTTCAAAGTGTTTTTTTGTTAAGTATAGTCATGATTTTTTCGATCAATCTGTTTATTCAGCAAATAAATGGCAGTTCTATCTATCAATATGTATGGTCTTGGATCATTAATAATGATTTTTCTTTAGAATTCGGTTACTTGATCGACCCGCTTACTTCTATTATGTCAATATTAATCACTACTATTGGAATTATGGTTCTTATTTATAGTGATAATTATATGTCGTATGATCAAGGATATTTGAGATTTTTTGCTTATATGAGTTTTTTCAGTACTTCTATGTTAGGATTAGTTACTAGTTCTAATTTGATACAAATTTATATTTTTTGGGAATTGGTAGGAATGTGTTCATATCTATTAATAGGGTTTTGGTTCACACGGCCTGTTGCTGCAAATGCTTGCCAAAAGGCATTTGTAACTAATCGTGTTGGGGATTTTGGTTTATTATTAGGAATTTTAGGTTTTTATTGGATAACAGGGAGTTTCGAATTTCGAGATTTATTCAAAATATTCAATAACTTGATTTCTAATAATCATAATGAAGTCAATTTTTTATTTGTTACTTTCTGTGCCGTTCTATTATTTGCCGGTGCGGTTGCTAAATCTGCACAATTTCCCCTTCATGTATGGTTACCGGATGCCATGGAGGGGCCTACTCCTATTTCGGCTCTTATACATGCTGCTACTATGGTAGCTGCGGGCATTTTTCTTGTAGCTCGGCTTATTCCTCTTTTCATAGTCATCCCTCACATAATGAATTTCATCTCTTTGGTAGGAGTAATAACAATATTATTCGGGGCTACTTTTGCCCTTGCTCAAAAAGACATTAAGAGAGGTTTAGCCTATTCCACAATGTCTCAATTGGGTTATATGATGTTAGCTCTAGGTATGGGGTCTTATCGAAGTGCTTTATTTCATTTGATTACTCATGCTTATTCGAAAGCATTATTATTTTTAGGATCCGGATCCGTTATTCATTCAATGGAAACTCTTGTTGGATATTCTCCAAATAAAAGTCAGAATATGGTTTATATGGGGGGTTTAACAAAACATATCCCAATTACCAAAACCGCTTTTTTATTAGGTACACTTTCTCTTTGTGGTATTCCGCCTCTTGCTTGTTTTTGGTCCAAAGATGAAATTCTTAATGATACTTGGTTGTATTCACCAATTTTCGCAATAATAGCTTGGTTTACAGCGGGATTAACCGCATTTTATATGTTTCGAATCTATTTACTTACTTTTGAAGGACATTTAAACGTTCATTTTCAAAATTATAGTGGCAAAAAGAATACTCCCTTCTATTCAATATCTCTATGGGGTAAAGAAGATTCAAAAAGAATTAACAAAAATTTTCGTTTATTAACGTTATTAACAATGAAAAATCATGATATTTTTTCTTTTTTTTCAAAAAAAACGTATCTAATTGATCAGAATGCAAGAAACATCACACAACCTTTTATTACTATTACCCGTTTTGGAAATAAGAAGTTTTTTTCGTATCCTTATGAATCGGATAATACTATGTTATTTCCTATACTTGTATTGGTTCTATTTACGTTGTTCGTTGGATCCCTAGGAATTCCTTTCAACCAAGAAGGATTGTATTTGGACATATTATCAAAATGGTTAACTCCGTCTATAAACCTTTTACATCAAAATTTGAATAATTCAATAGATTGGTATGAATTTTTTAAAGATGCTATTTTTTCAGTTAGTATAGCTCTTTTTGGAATATTTATAGCCTTTTTTTTATATAAACCTGTTTATTCATCTTTGCAAAATTGGGACTTAATTAACTCTTTTGTTAAAACAGGTCCTAAAAGAATTATTTTGGACAAAATAATAAATGGTATATATGATTGGTCATATAATCGTGGTTACATA